TTCCGATTTGCCCCGACTTATGACTTTGGTGACGGAAAAATCACATTAAATTTTTTTTTTGAATATAAAAAATAAAAGAGGGGGAAAGTTTTTGGATATTTATGTTTTTAGATACTATCCCTATAAACATATAACCAAAGGAATGGACCCAATACAAAAAATGATGGGTTTATTTCGGGAAAGGGATTACAGAAAATGGGATTCAAAATGAAAAATCCAAGTGAAATAAAAAAGAAAGAAATTAAGGAATGGAACATCCCATCCAAAGAAAGAGAGACTATTCTCATCTATTTCGTAAGGTATTCTTTGTGTTTGGCGACATGGCCGAGCGGTAAGGCGGGGGACTGCAAATCCTTTTTCCCCAGTTCAAATCTGGGTGTCGCCTGATCAACAAAAAGGAGAAAATCTTGTATTTGATTTGGCTGATATAACTCGATTAGTTTTTCTCCAGCATAAGCAAACGTAGGAAAAGGACTTTGGATACTTGCTTGATTCTAAACATCTGGAAATTCCGTTTTCTAAACCGAAAGTGCTAGAAATGCTTGCCTTTAGGATTCTGGGGAAGATTCCCCAAAAGATTCGAGTAGTTGAATGAAAAAAATTTCCTATAAGGATTTCCTGATTCCATTCCACTACGTAATGGGACGTAATGGGGTGTTGGTGCGTGAATTCCATTCGATAGCCTGATGGAAAATTGACTTTTTTAGCTAGATAAGATGCACTACACCTAGAAAAAATTCAAAAAGAAAGAATGAATTGAATTTATTTTTAATAAACCAAAATCAAGAATGAATAAGTGATCCTCGGATTGATCCCGGCGCTAAATCTTAGACAGTAATGATTAGATAAAGAGTATCCTATAAGAACTTGGTGAAAGCGGATTTATTGGAGCCTTGCCTCAACGGCGTTAGCCCCCCTTTTTTGACTATGCGCCATCGATCCCACTATTATTACTCAACATTAGTGGAATATCCGTCATAGAGACAGGAGACATAATTTACATGGATATAGTAAGTCTTGCTTGGGCTGCTTTAATGGTAGTCTTTACTTTTTCTCTGTCCCTCGTAGTATGGGGGCGAAGTGGCCTCTAAAGGCACTACTGCTACTAATTGATTGACGTGAAGAATCAAGCTGTATGGATTGTTTTATAGACACACTTTTTTTTTTATTTTAAACAAAAAGCCTTTTTTTATGTTATATATATTCTATTTTATGTATAACATAAAATAGAATATATATAAAGTATATAATATACAACTCCTTCTATTACAATAAGAATAATTGGGAGTATGCTAGCGAGTATGGTAGAAAGCATCTTTCTACCATACTATCGGATCTCATATAATAGATCCCGCTAATTCTCATTCCACTTAAGACGCAAAATTCCAATTAATCCTTTTCTTTTGATTTCTTCGATTTCTTCAATAGGGGCCTCAAAAAAACAATCAAGTTTCATTCAACTTAATCACTTTGACTCACGGTTTTTACATATATTATAAGTAAAAAGGCAGTAGGAACTAGAATGAAGAGTGCAGTAGCAATAAATGCGAGAATATTGACTTCCATAATCTCAGTGTTTTTTATTTTTCATTTTGATTAGGTAATAATTCGGGATTTAATCCCATAGAGATGACTAGAGATGATCAAATCTTCACCTGAAAATTCAATGGGATGAATTCAACATCGATGATATTGAATCAGATCAATATCAGAATAAAATATTTGAGCTATCAAATCAATTCATCGTTGAAAAGAAAATGGTATATTAGACCATAACCATAGGAAGATCTTTGTTTTTTTTATTCATACAAAATTCAAAATAGGATTCATGATCCAATTCACACGATTCAATTCAACCGACTTCCTTTCTCTTTTGGATTCTTTTTTCTTATTTATTATTTTATTTCTCGTTCTTTCTTGTTTTTCTATAAATTAGACCCCATTCCTTGTGGATTCATCTGATGAATCTGATGAAATAGTATTTGAATGCTCTTCACGTTTCAGTTCCGTTGGTTACAAACAAACCAACTCAAACAAACAATAGAAGCTAAATAAAAATGAAGAAGGAGTTAACTACTTTTTTTAATGAGTTAATTTGCGTGGCAAAGCAATCAAACAAGTATCCTAAAAAAGTCCTAGTATTATTATACTACTACTTATACTACTACTAAGATATAAAAAAGAGTGAATCCGTTCACTATGTATAGTTTGTCTTCGACAGTCCTTCTCGTAAAAAAAAAAATGCATTAGAGTTTTTGATCCTTTTTTTTCATGTTATTGGCTTTTATTTGATTCATTTTATTCCGTCGGGACTGACGGGGCTCGAACCCGCAGCTTCCGCCTTGACAGGGCGGTGCTCTAACCAATTGAACTACAATCCCCATGAAATCAAGCTATCGAATATACATATATATATATATATACTTGCATTGAAACTAAACTATATATACTTGCATTGAAACTAAACGATTTCAAATTGGATTCCTTTTGTAAGGATCGCCGAGGCACGAGGGATATACTGATATATTGATACTTTAACGAGAGCGCCTAATAACATATTATTAGTTCAGTACTGTCCCAATCGAATGAAAACCCATCTTTATCGTTAAAAAAAAGTGTTTTCTTTCTTCGGTTTTTATTATAGGTTCTAATTATTTTTATTATAGGTTCGAATTAGATATTAAATATAGGTTCTAATTAGATATTAAAATATCTAATATAATATAGAATATAGAATACGATTTTGAAAATCGTAAATTGAGATTAGAGTTGTTAGCAAAATAGGAATTTTTGCTAACAAAAAAACGGAACAGAGACGGAACAGAGTAAGGCTATATCCGAAATTTTTTTAGTCGGTAATATCCGTCATTTTTGAAGAAAAAATGAAAAAGTCTATAGCATTTCATGGCGGATCAGTGAATTCTTGGGCCGAGCTGGATTTGAACCAGCGTAGACATATTGCCAACGAATTTACAGTCCGTCCCCATTAACCGCTCGGGCATCGACCCTAGAAGAATCCATTCTAGGATTAGTTAGAAGCTTCGATCAACTTTTTTTCGTAGTACCCTACCCCCAGGGGAAGTCGAATCCCCGCTGCCTCCTTGAAAGAGAGATGTCCTGAACCACTAGACGATGGGGGCATACGTGCCCAACCGCCATCATATTATATGATACGATGATTATCATATCATAAGTTTTTTTATATTGTCAATATAACGGAAGAGTCTGATTAGAATCGAAAGGTCTTTTTCCCTCTGTCATAGAATTTCAAAAAAATTCTTGATTCATGATTTTTTTACTAACTAATTCATTCTAATCGCCATCTAGAAATAGAAAATTCTTGATTCGATACTATAGAGAATAGAGTTTTTTTTTAATTCAATTTTTAAATTCAAATAGAGTTCGATATCTCTATTTATTCATTATTCACTTCATTAATTGACAAAAAACGCAAAAAATCAAGATACTAAATAATAGAGAAGGAATATGAAGTCAGGATCCTTCGTTCGATAAAATAGAAATCAATTTCAGTCTTGAAACAATTATTCATTCAAGTTTTATTTCTCAACCCGTATTTCAACCTATACCCTAGAATAATATAATATCTAAAAAAATCCAATTTTTCGTTCCGGAATCCCCCACTATCCAGTCTGAGTCTATAATGCACATATATTTATATAAATTTTAGATATTTATATAAATTATATATATTTATTTTTATATATATTTATTTATATATTTATATTTATTTATAATTTATATTTCTAATTTATATATTTAAATATTACTTTAAATATTACAAAATATAGATATTTTGTATATATGACATATATATCATTTTATATATATGATATGGAATCTTTATTAATATTTAATGAAAGAAATGGAATATATAATCTATGTTGTCAATAAATTATACAAGATATATCTATTCTATAGCTATATCTTGTATGCATATTAATAATTGATTCATGAATTGAGCCAAAGGAGCCCCTTTAACTCAGTGGTAGAGTAACGCCATGGTAAGGCGTAAGTCATCGGTTCAAATCCGATAAGGGGCTTTTTTTTTTCATCAAAAAACACCAGTATTTTTTTTAGACTCTATTCAAATAATATATTCAAACATATAAATAGATATATTTATAGCATTTTTTTATTCTTAACATTTGTCTATTAGAGTCGAATGACTTATAATATAATAAGTAATAAGATACGTCGTCTTTTGAATTACCAACTATTCCTGCCGATTTTTTTATTTTTATTTGCCCTCATTCCAATCGATTTTAATCGAAACTAGAAAAAAAGTAAGTAGACCTAACCTATTGATTCATGACTTTATCCACTATTCTGATATGCAAATTCGATAGAGATAAACTTGTAAAAGTGGATCTTTTTTATTTCATAGTTATTTAGACTCCACCCGAATCTGTCGATATTGCCGATTCCCTATAGTCTTGTTCCGAGGATATCTCAGAGGACTAATGCTATTCTGCTCATTCGCGGAGAAAGGTTTATTTCCATAATACAAAATCAAGATCCATTTTCGTTTTTTCAATAATTTCGATATAAGATATATCGATCCCATTATGGATTGATGTATTAAAGCCAAAAATTTGATATTCATCCATATGATATCTTTTTTCAGACAATGGAATGGTGGGGAGTGGAGAATAAACGCGAGTTTGGGATTTTCGATTCTATTTCTAGTTATCTAAAAAAAAGGAATAGAATAAGATAAGGAAATAAGGAAGTAGAATAAAAAAAAAAGACAATACAATAAAAGAATATGAAAAGAGTAAAGTAAGAAAAAACCTAATTCTATTTAATTCTAATTATATTATATATAATATTTATATTATACTAGTAAATTATACGACTAATAGGGGAGTAGTTTAATACAATAACAATAGGAATTAATACATACAAATATGGATTTGATCAACGAATCTTATTCTTGGATCTTGTTCTTGAGTTGATCAATCAAGAGGAAAAAGTTTGTG